GACAGACGTCTGTTGGCATTCCAGCCTTCCTTCTCCTTTCAGGGCCTATCCGAAAGAGGCTCTTGGTCGTGAATATCTGAATAGGACGAACCCGCCTCCGTGGATATCTTTGCTTCGGAACAAAGCAATTAGAATTAGGCTCGGTCAACTGGAATGTGTATTATCCGTATGGGAGATCTTCCAATTGAGGAGATCCATCGACCTGAGACGAAGAGAAAGGTCTATCTATCTTCTTTAGTTATTCAATGAAACCAATGATTCGTTATTGGAGCAAATAGCAACAACCATTTCAGCGGACATGCGTATTTTCCGATGGATTTACATGGTTTCATTAGTATAAATTGTTTGATGTAGCGAGTAATAGGCTCTTTCGCCGTTCAAGAATTCTTGTTTAAGCAGTTCATATCATCCACACATAGTGATCTAAGATTTCAATTCTTCCATGTTTCAGCAGTAGCATATTGTTCCACGGAGTTAAGGCCAAAAAGATGGAATAAACAAGTGTTTCCACGACTCTACCATCCGGCCAATTCTGTTCCACTTAATCCCCTTTTCATGGGCACATATCTTTACGGCTAAGGAATGGGGAATCTTTCTCCTGTTACATGAATCAAATGTTTCATTTCATCCGGGAAAAGCCATCTCTTTCTCAACAATGTCTTTGTCATTTGATCCAATAGCGTTCCGTTAGATAGGAACAGATTTGATAAATACTGATAACTCTCGGATAGAGTATTAGAACGGAAAGGTCCATTAGATAATGAACTATGGGTTCTAAACCATCTCTGGCGATGAATCAACAATTCGAAGTGCTTTTCTTGCGTATTCTTGATGAACCAGCGTTTATATATAGATGTAGGAGGATTTGTTTGGGAAGCAATAAGCCCCTTTGACATCTCTTCATCTGCAAAGAATTCTCGACGTGAAAACACAGAGACAGAGGGCTGATCTTTGAATAGGGAAAAGAATGGATCCGCAGGGTCCCAAATGAATTGGCTTGTTCGAAAAAAGCCTTGTTCTTTGGAAGATCTATCTCGTGTCTGGTACTGCATGGTTCCACTCTGCAAGAACTCCGAATCATTCTCTTGAAGCTCATCCTCTTTATGATAAATGATCCATTTGCCCCGAAATGACCCAATCCAATAGGGAAATCCCAATTCAGTGGGCCTTTCGATACAATCAAATAGATTAGGGCGCCATATTCTAGGAGCCCAAACTATGTGATTGAATAAATCCTCCTCTATCTGTTGCGGATCGAGGGCCCCTTCCCCTTCTTCAAACTCCGATTCGTATTTTTCATATAGAAATCTCTGATCAACGATAGAACAAGATCCATTTTGCATCATATCTAACTGATTCCTTGGTTCGGACCGAAGAAGTAATGTCACTCGATTATTATCAAACTGACTGCAATATTTTTCTGTCCGTGAGGATCCCGCCAGAGCCAGAGTGCCTTCTACTTCTACTTCTAATAGTAATAATAGTAATAGGCCATGAACTAGATCAGAATCATTCTCAACGAATCCATAAGAAGTGATCCAATTTTTTTCATCGTGTCTGGATGAAGACCCAAGATCTTGAGCGACCGATCCGGCAGAACAACTCAAAAGATAAAGAAGTATCGTTAATTTCTTCATGCTCGTTCCAAGTTCGAAGTACCATTTGTACAAATAAGAATCCCCTCCCTTACATGATTTCTTCTTCATATAGATAGATATAGGATCTATGGGGCAATTACTTAGAAGTACATTTTGTGTAACAGCCCTTCCTATCTGATAGAAAAGGATCCCATGATCCTGAACCGATCTTATCTGGGATCGAAAATCCCAAGTTTTTCTATGAAGAGCTGATCTAATTGTATTAGTTTCTATAATGGATTTCTTCTGTGTAATACTAATTGATAGGGCCTCATTGATAAGTGCTACAAGATCTCGCGCATTGGAACCCATGGTTATGGACCCGAATCCGTTAGTATGGAACATCTTCTTTTCCAAGTGAAATCCCCTAGTATATGAAAGAATTAAAAAGTGCTTTCGTTGTTGTGGAAGAAGAAGCCTTCGTATCTTAATGCATGTATTTAATTTATTCGGAGCTATTAGAGCGGGATCCACTTTTTGGGGAATATGAGTCGAAGCAATAACAAGAATCTTTCCAGTGGAACATCTTTCACAATCCCTGGAGAGTAATAGACCGAGGGATAAGTAATTCGACTCATTCACATGCAGATCATGAATGTTTGGAATCCATATTATGCAAGGAGACATTGCTTTTGCTAATTCGAATTGAAGGGTGATATCAAATAGGTCTATTTTCGGCGTCATATACATAGTTAGCACATTCGTCATAGTTAGCAGCTCCGTATCAATATCAAGGTCATCATCAATATCGTCACTATCATCAATATCGTCACTATCATCAATATCGATATCATCAATAAGATAACCTTTAGGCTTGTCATCCAGGAACTTGTTCGGAAATACCGTAATGAAAGGAACATAGG